ATAATAATTATATATCTATATAATACATTTTTTCTATATAATATTCTAATAATCCATAGAAAATATATATAGAATATATATATTAATATATATATAGAATTTATAGAATAATATATTCTAGAAAAATATATATAGATTTATATAATCTAGATTTTAATAAGAATATATTAGATTAAAATAAGAATATATGAATAATAAAATGAAAATTTTGAATATTCAAAAAATCACTAAAACAAAATAAAGAAATTCAAATGAATAATTTTGGAAATTGACTCAAAAATTTGTATTCATTCTGAAAAAAAGAATGATTCGAGTAGAATATAGAGATAGGAAAAAAGAGCGGGTAGCGGGAATCGAACCCGCATCGTTAGCTTGGAAGGCTAGGGGTTATAGTCGACGTTTGTTCATCATTTTTAACGTCTCTAATTCAAAACCGAACGTGAAACTTTTGTTTCATTCGGCTCCTTTACGGAATAAATTCAGAAATAAAAGACGTGAAAAAAAGATTAACCCATAACATCTATGTCAGCCTTTCCGTATAAATACATTTAAAACACCTTGCTTTTTAGATGATCCCTCTAGTAGATAGAAGAGGAGTATTTTTACAATCCGTTTTTTCTAGTTACTTCGTTCTCTATTTCTATTTGAGAGAATCTTTAGGAAAAGAATTTCCATCGAGCTAAAAAAAATGTCGATGTCTCTAGTAAACTAAAGCAATCGTTTAATAGCTATTTTGCTTCAATCTCTCCTATACAAAAAATGGAAGATTTAGTTACGATTAGAAAAAAAAACTTTCTATAACTTTCCCCATGGATCCTTTACTCATACTCAAAAAAATTGGGATTTTTGATACAATTAACAAAAAACTTATGTTTCATAATATTAGAATTCCATTTTTTTTTTTTCAATTTAGAATTGATTCTTCTTGGATACAAACTACGATAATTTATATTATTCCTCGAATTGTTCGTTGAAAGGAATAAAGGATTAAACCCCTTTAAGTAAGAAATAAAGTTTTTGATCGGGATATGAATCAAACGAGGGATCCCTTAACTTTTAATGGGTCCTTAGAACGAATCGCACTTTTACCACTAAACTATACCCGCTGCTACAATGCTATTATTCCAAATAAATGGACTTTTTGTCGAACCTAGGAATCTGTCGTAATAAAATAAATAATAACATACGTTTATACTAATTAAGAGTGTTGACATGTTTCGTAAGGGGGCCGACCCCTGATCAATTATCAATTCAAAAAAAAAAGGGGGCGAATCTAAGTTTTTGATTTTGTCAAATCAAATATACATTAATAAAAATCATTGTTATCCAGGATTCATGGGGCTGTATCAAAACTAAAAAAAGGAATGGGAATAAATAGAAATATGAGATATATATATTCATTTATATATATAAATGAATATATAAATGAATAGAATAGTAATAATAATATAGAATATTAAATATATATGTAATGTTCTATAATTATAATAATGAAATGACCATTAGAAATAGAAAGAATCAAATAGAAAAGGAGATATAAATAAAAAAGTCGTTTTTCAAGCCCTACTTTTTGTTCTGTTTGTTTAGGCAATGTAACATAAACATAATATATTTATTTAAATATATTATGTTTGGGGAGAGATGGCTGAGTGGACTAAAGCGTCGGATTGCTAATCCGTTGTACGAATTTTTGTACCGAGGGTTCGAATCCCTCTCTTTCCGTCGATGATTTGGTATTTTTTTTCTTTTGAACTTAATATAGCTTCCTTTGTTTGTTTTCCTTTTTTTTTTTTATTTATCTGTTAAAGATGTAAAATAGATACAATCCTCAAATTTTTTTGTAAAATCTAGTACAAGAAAGGAAAACATAGAAAACTAGAAATATATTTTTTTTATTCTTCACGTCCTGGATTACGTCCTGGATCGTTAGATAGGAATCCGAAGATGAAAAGAGAAACAAAGAATATCACTACTGTGTAAACAAATAGTTTTAGAGTAAGCATTACAAAATCTCCAAGATAATAATAAAAAAAAAAGACACAGAAAGAGAATAGATTCTCTTATCTAACACATTTTGTTTCTTTTGTTACAAAATTTCTCAGAAATAAAGTGATTTCAAGGAAATATAACAAAATTCGTAAATTTCTTTGTAGTAAGAGCCGAGTCCTTTATTACTATTAGTAAAATATTTGTATTACAAAAGATTTTATTTCATATCCACAACCCAAGTACTGGTGGTGGACTCAAATCTAATAATAGAAGGATTTCTCAGTGAAAAAAAAAAAAGCGTAAGAATGAAATGAGGAAAAAATGAGATGGTCCAGACTTCTCTTGTATATACAAGAATTTCCATATTTGAATCGAGGATTCACACTGTAAGACTTATCTGATCTTTTTTTTTCCAATTTTTGTTTTCGAATAAATTCCTAATTTATTTTTCAGACATTTATTCAAATGCAAGATCTCATCGAAAACTTACAGCAGCTTGCCAAACAAAAGCTAAAAGAAAAAAGAGTACAGGTATTACTGGCATAAAATCCACAATTGGATTCAAAAAAGCATAGGCTTCAGGTAATTTCGCCAAGAAAAAACTACTTGAATAAAGGGCGGAGTGAATACAAATACAGACCAAACTAAAGATATTAAGCATAACAAACATTTTGTTCCTTAAGAAAATTTACTGTTTTTTTTTTTATTACAATCTTTATTGTATATTATTGTATATATAATTTTTTTTAGACTATATTAAGAAGTTTATATACATAATTAATATAATTTTTTTTATATACATAATACATAATTAATATATCTATTAATATATATTTAGATTCTAATATTCTATTTAATATATTATTAGAATATATTAAATAGAATTATATCTAATACAATTAAAAAAAAAAAATATCAAATACAATCAGACCCTCCAAAATCCTTATTTGATTTGAATTTATCTAGTTAAAAATCTTTCCAGTCTGAAAAAAAAAAAAGAAGAAGTAAGACTTTCATACAATATCTTAATTGAATTCTATGTAATGATCAAGAATTTCAGTCTTATTCTATATCTACGTATATAAAACTCCTAGCAACAATTTATTCTATGGATTGGGGGGGGGGGGGGGTAGAGTTGACGAATAACCAATACCAATAATAGTGTTTATTTAATTCATTGAATGTCGAATCAAAAATGGGGCGTGGCCAAGCGGTAAGGCAACGGGTTTTGGTCCCGCTATTCGGAGGTTCGAATCCTTCCGTCCCAGAGGATATCCATTCCTGATGTATATCCTATTTGAATCAAAATTGTATCTCAGGATATAAAAAAGATGACCCCTTTTTATTAATCATTCGTCTCTAATCTAAATAGAGTCGCTTTTGAATCGACATCTTCAAATTTTTTTTTTTCCTTTTTTTTTTAATCACTGCGGATAAAAAAAAAAAAGAAATTTGAGTTCATATATATTTCTTTTATTTTTATATTATATTTATATATATTGATTTGAATAAATTTTTCATAAAATATCGATTTAATTTGAGGTATTTTTGACTTCTTTAGATTTCGAAATTTTCCATTCATATAGAAAGAAAACCTAGAAGTAAAAAGGATAGATTATTATGTATCGATTGAATCAATGACTATTCACGATTTCATAATTGAATCAATTACATACCGGATCCAAACTAAAAGAATGTTATGGTAAAACTTCGTTTGAAACGATGTGGTAAAAAGCAACGTGCGACTTGAAAGACATGATTAGATTAGCTGTGGATTCTTACATCCGCTATCTTTTTCTAGTATGTATATAGAAATATATATAAATATATAGAAATGGAAGTGCTCTTGGCTCGACATCGTTTGTTCTGTTCCACTAGAACTCATTGTTTAGGGGACGGGAGAGGGGTTGATGATGTAAATAGTACACGATGGAGCTCGAGTTGATTCATTTCTGAGGGGCAAGTATCTAAGGTTAGTAAAAATGAATAAGTTAGAACAACTTCGTAAGTATATTTTTGATAAAGAAATCGAAAGGATCCAATTTAAGCAAGGTTAAAAAAGTAAAATTTGTTGTAATTGGTAAAACTTTTTCGATCAAAAGTGTATCCGAGGGAATAAACCTTCTATTTGTATGATTCGTTGAGAGAAATAAAAAGAAATGGTATGTTGCTGCCATTTTTGAAACGATTAAAGATCCCCGAAGTAATGTCTAAACCCAATGATTCAAGGAAAAGCTAAAAGATCCTGTAACAAGTAAATACCATTTTTAATTGTCTCAAAAATTCCATTAGAATTTGAATAACCATTCTATTAGAATGAAGAAAAAAATGGATTCTAAATAAGACGGGCAAGAAAAGGGGGTAGAGACCGCTCAATAAATGAAATACCTAAGGGTTTTCCTTTGAGAGTTATCCAATTTGAGTTATGAGGTTGCGAATACGAGGAGTCTTTTTTTAGAAAGAAAAAAAAAGAATAAGAAAAAAACTTTAATCACAGTCTAATTGATTTCATGATTTTTTTGATCTATTTTACATATTTTATACATAGACATATTGAATTTTCTCGAGCCGTACGAGGAGAAAACTTCTTATACGTTTCTATGGGGGGGTGTATTATTCATCTATATCTATCCCAATGAGCCGTTTATCGAATCGTTGCAATTGATGTTCGATCCCGAAGAGGGGGAAGAGATCTTCGTAAAGTGGGTTTTTATGATCCAATAAAGAATCAAACCTATTTAAATATTCCTGTTATTCTATATTTCCTTGAACAGGGCGCTCAACCTACAGGAACTGTTCAGGATATTTCAAAAAGGGCCGGTGTTTCTTTGGAACTTTCCCCTACTCAACAAACGAAAGTTAATTAATGAAAAAAAGGAGGGTGTGGATGACTTGTATATAGATTTATAGAACTCTTTTCTTTTTTATCCCCCCTCCCGCTCTCCATACCTAATTTTCGATTTCTTATTGTTAACATAAAATGATATTTTGGATAGCCAAAAAAATGGATTTTTATCGGTCTTCAAAATGAAAAAAAAAATGGATAGAGATTGTAGAAAAATATATATATAGGAAAAGGCAAATGAATACTGACTAAATGAACTCATTGGGTCTATAAATTATTACCCCCAATGAGGTTTCTTTTTTTTTTCATTTAAATATAATAAAAAGAAGAGAATTCAAAAATCTTATTCTATATTATCAATATTTCATATTCTATCTTTTTTTTTTATTTCTTTTATTATTGAATAAAATATTTATAGTTATTAGAATACGTTTTTTTCTAAAAAGGGGGGGGGGGGAAATCGAATTGAAAAAGAATTACAGCACATATAGTGACATATATAGTGAAATAATACTACAGGTTCTCACGAAAAAGAATCTTTTTTTTTTACTCACTCGATCGTTTTTATTATCAGTTACCAATTCTAGTGATTGGATTTATTATATCCTTTTTTGATAGTAAATAAATGAGATAGAATATTAAAAATATTCGATTTTAATAATTTTTCATCGAATGACTATTCATCTATTGTATTTTTTTGTTAATAGAGGAACATAACTCTATGGAAAAATGGTGGTTCAATTCTATGTTGTTTAATAGGCAGTTAGAATACGGGTGTGGGTTAAGAAAATCAATGGATAGTTTTGGTCCTATTGAAAATACCCGTGTAAGTGAAGACCCAATCTTTATTGATATGGAAAAAAACTTTCCTAGCTGGAATGATAGTGACAATTCTAGTTACAGTAATGTTGATTATTTAGTCGGTGTCAGGAACATCCAGAATTTCCTATCTGATAAAACTATTTTAGTTAGGGATAACAATAGCAAGAGGAACGGTTATTCCATATATTTGGATATTGAAAATCAAATTTTGGAGATTGACAACGATCATTCTTTTCTAAGTGAACCAGAAAGTCTTTTTTATAGCTATAAGAATTCTAGCTATCTTAATAATGTCTTTAAGAGATATGATGATCATTACGTATATGATATTAAATCTAGTTGGAATAATGACATTCATAGTTGCATTGAGAGTTATCTTCGTTCTCAAATCTGTATTGGTAGTCACATTCTAGGTGAGAATTATAAAAACAATGACAGTTACTTTTATAGTTATATTTGTGGTAAGGTCAGAAATAGTAATGAAAGCGATAGTTCTAGTATAATAACTTTCACGAATGATATAAATGAAAAAGATTTAACTAGAAGAGAGAGTTCTAATGATCTCGATGAAACTCAAAAATACAAGCATTTATGGATTGAATGCGAAAATTGTTATGGATTAAATTATAAGAAATTTTTGAAATCAAAAATGAATATTTGTGAACATTGTGGATATCATTTGAAAATGAGCAGTTCAGATAGAATCGAACTCTCGATTGATCCAGGTACTTGGAATCCTATGGATGAAGACATGGTCTCTCTGGATCCAATTGAATTTCATTCGGAAGAGGAACCTTATAAAGATCGTATGGATTCTTATCAAAGAAAGACAGGATTAACTGAGGCTATTCAAACGGGCACAGGTCAACTAAACGGTATTCCTGTAGCTATTGGGATTATGGATTTTCAGTTTATGGGGGGTAGTATGGGATCCGTAGTAGGTGAGAAAATCACCCGTTTGGTCGAATATGCTGCCAATCAACTTTTACCTCTTATTCTAGTATGTGCGTCCGGAGGAGCACGTATGCAAGAAGGAAGTCTGAGCTTAATGCAAATGGCTAAAATTTCTTCTGCTTTATATGATTATCAAACAAATAAAAGGTTATTCTATGTATCCATCCTTACATCTCCTACTACTGGGGGGGTGACAGCTAGTTTCGGCATGTTGGGGGATATCATTATTGCCGAACCCAATGCTTACATTGCATTTGCGGGTAAAAGAGTAATTGAACAAACGTTGAATAAGACAGTACCCGAAGGTTCACAAGCAGCTGAATATTTATTCCATAAGGGCTTATTTGATTCAATCGTACCGCGTAATACTTTAAAGGGGGTTTTAAGTGAGTTATTTCAGCTCCATGCTTTCTTGCCTTTGACTCAAAATGAAAAATCTAGCAGAGCCTAAAATTTAAATATTTTTTTATTCTTTTTTTTTCATTTTCCAAATTCTAATAAAAATTCCAAACAAATAAAATGAATTGAAAGGTGTATTATCATACATATGTTTCTTGGAGAAATAGAAGGCGAAATCCATCCATTATTTGAGTTCTATGTTCTACACTCCTTATTATATATATTCAATTTTTATTATATATATTTCTTTTTTTATTAATTTATTTCTTATTTATTCTATTTTATACTCATACTCAATATACTCATTTATACTCATTATATAGACTGAATATATATAATATAGAACATATATATTCTATATATTAACTTAGCTATACTTAGTATAATTTATCAAATATACTTATACTAAGTATATTTGAATTCTAGTGATTAGAGACTATCTTTATAAAACAATATAAGAAAAAATATATATATATGATATGAGATTTATATAAATATATATATAACAGGTACAAATATTAAATCGAGGTACCCATTCTATGATAAACTTACCCTCCTTTTTTGTGCCTTTAGTGGGCCTAGTATTTCCGGCAATTGCAATGGCTTCTTTATTTCTTCATGTTCAAAGGAACAAGATTTTTTAGATACGGACAGTAGGCACAAATCAGATATATATTTAGATCAGGAAGCAATTCGATGAATTACTGTTAAAGGTTTCCATCAAAATAGTGCTAGTTGATGAGAGTTACTTCGGAAACAAAGAAAAGTCAAGTAAAATGAATTTGCTTGGGTTATCTATTTTCCCAATTCTAATAAAACAAAACTAGATCTAATATGGATTGGCGATCAGAACATCTATTGATAGAACTTAAAGCGGGGTCTCGAAAAACAAGTAATTTCTGCTGGGCCTTTATCCTTTTTTTAGGTTCATTAGGTTTCTTGTTGGTTGGAACTTCCAGTTATCTTGGTAGGGATTTGTTATCTTTATTTCCGTCTCAGCAAATTCTTTTTTTTCCACAGGGGATGGTTATGTCTTTCTATGGAATCGCGGGTCTCTTTATTAGTTCTTATTTGTGGTGTACAATTTGGTGGAATGTGGGTGGTGGTTATGATCGATTCGATAAAAAAGAGGGAATAGTGTGTATTTTTCGTTGGGGATTTCCTGGAAAAAATCGTCGTATTTTTCTCCGATTCCTTATGAACGATGTTCAGTCCATCAGAATTTTTAATCAGTCCACCAAAATTAGTAAAGAGGGTATTTATCCTCGTTGTATCATTTATATGGAAATCCGAGGACAGGGATTCATTCCCTTGACTCGTATTGACGAGAATTTTACTACACAACAAATTGTAGACAAAGCTGGGGAATTGGCCTGTTTCTTGCGTGTACCAATTGAAGTACTTTGGTAAAAAAAAAGAGATTAACTGAAAAATGAATGCTTCCTCAGGGAAAAGAGATTTTATTTTTCGAAATTTTTCTATTTTGTTTTGATAGAAGAGGCCTTCTTTGGTTTCGAAATCGGACTAATATTCATTACGCGAAGTGCTCCTTCATGTATTCATCAAAAAAAGGGGTAATTGCTTCGAATCTTGGCAATTGATATCTTTTTTTTTTAAACAATATCTTTTTCTTAATTCAAAAATTGGCAGTGGATTCTTTCCATTTTTTAGTCTATTTCTGTATTCTTTCTAAATTAAAAGACTAACTCCCGAATTGAAAAGAAAAAAAGACGCGGGAATAGATTCTATATTTATATATATAAATATATAGGCTCTAGGACTTGTAATAGAACTTATGCTTGATACAAACATTATTATCATCCTATAGAGTTGACGAATGAGATGAAGCTGAGTTCCTTAAATAAAGACGAAAAATGGCAAAAAAGAAAGCATTCATTCCCTTTCTATATTTTACACCTATAGTCTTTTTGCCCTGGTGCATCTCTTTCACATTTAAGAGATGTCTGAAATCTTGGGTTACTAATTGGTGGAATACTAGGCAATCCGAAATCTTCTTGAATGATATTCAAGAAAATAATATTCTAAAAAAATTCATAGAATTCAAAGAACTGTTCCTCTTGGATGAAATGCTAAAGGAATACCCGGAAACACGTCTACAAAATCTTCGTATCGAAATATACAAAGAAACCATCCAATTGATCAAGGCGCACAACGAGGATCGTATCCATGCGATTTTACATTTCTCGACAAACATAATCTGTTTCGTTATTCTAAGTGGTTATTCAAGTCTAGGTAATCAAGAACTTATTATTCTTAACTCGCGGGTTCAAGAATTCCTATATAATTTAAGTGACACAATAAAAGCTTTTTCCATTCTTTTATTAACTGATTTATGTATAGGATTCCATTCGACCCATGGTTGGGAACTAATGATTGGTTCCGTCTATAAGGATTTTGGATTTGCTCAGAATGATCAAATTATATCTGGTCTTGTTTCCACTTTTCCAGTCATTTTAGATACAATTTTAAAATATTGGATTTTCCGTTATTTAAATCGCGTATCTCCTTCACTTGTAGTGATTTATCATTCAATGAATGACTGAAAAAAGGATCCACCGATCATATTTGAAAGTTTGTTATTTTATTTTGTACAAAAGCTAAACAACATTCAAATATTTTTCTTTCTAGCTAACCAAGCCAAGGGATTCTTCCCATATTCCAGGAAATTTATTTCAGTAAATAGCAGAATCATGGATAGGATAGGGAACTATGCCAGCAACCTACCAAATTTTATTGTAGAAAAATTATCAGGATCAATGATTGGACCATGCAAACTAGAAAAGCCTTTTCTTGGATAAAGGAAGAGATTACTAGATCTATTTCCGTATCGCTCATGGTATATATAATAACTCGAGCACCCATTTCAAATGCATATCCCATTTTTGCACAGCAGGGTTATGAAAATCCGCGAGAAGCAACTGGTCGTATTGTATGTGCCAATTGCCATTTGGCTAATAAGCCCGTGGATAT